TAATATCAATTACTTCACGTCCATCCGATGTATCTAATATAATTATTTCGTATCCTCCCTTTTCTTTTCGTATGATTTTTTTTACTATACCAGCTGCTGTAGCATTATAAACATTATTATTACTCTTGCTACCGTCGAGATAAATCTGACCCCTTCCCCTGTTCCCGCCTACGTATATAGGATATTTTAAGAAGTGAATATCTCTCTTAGTAGCGGGATCTGGGGAAAGAATAGGAAAGGTGATTTCATTATATTTCTGACCAGGAACAGGGCCTATCACAAGAATATTTTTTTTTGTGGGGCGATAGTTTTGAAAAGACAGATTACCTATTTTTTCTTTAATCTCAGGTGAAATACGATCAGGGGGGGCCAATTCAAAACCTTCCGGTAAAATAAGAACAGCCCCCACATTCAAAGCCCCCTTTTTACCATTAGCAAGAACTTGTTTCACTTGTATATCATAAGGAATTCGAACAACTGCTTCAAATACAGTATCCGGAAGTACCGCTTGTGGAACCTCAATATCCACAGGCTTATTAGCTAAATGGCAATTGGCACATACAATACGGCCGGTTGCTTCTCGCGGATTTTCATAACCCTGCTGTGCAAAAATGGGATATGCATTTGAAATGGGTGCTCGAGTTATTATATATAGCATGAGCGATATGGAAATGGATCGAGTAATCTCTTCCTTTATCCAAGAAAAAGCATTTCTAAGTTGCATGGTCTAATCATTGATCCTGAAAATTTCTACAATAAGATTAGGTAGGTCACTGGTATAATTTCCTATCCATGATTCTGTTATTTACTAAAATAATTTTCCCGGGATATAGAAGGAACCCCTTGTGTGTGGGGAGAGGGGGGGATAAAGGAAAAAGTTTAATGTTTAGCTTTTATACAAAAAAACGAATTTAATAATTGGATCAGTGTATTGTTTTATCAGTCATTCATTGAATGATAAATCACTACAAGTGACGGAGATATACGATTTAAATAACGGAAAATCAAAAATTTTAAAATTGTATCTAAAATGACGGGAAAAGTGGAAACAAGACCGGATATAATCTGTTCATTCTGAGCAAATCCAAAATCTTTATAAACAGAACCAATCATTAGTTCCCAACCATGAGTCGAATGGAATCCTATACATAAATCAGTTAATAGAAGAATAGAAAAAGCTTTTATCGTGTCACTTAAGTTATATAGAAATTCTTGAACCCAAGAATTAAGAATAAAAAGATCTTGATTACCTAGAATAGAATAACCACCTAGAATAAAGAAACAGATTATATTTGTTGAGAAGTGTAAAATCGTATGGATACGATCTTCATTGTGCGTTTTGATTAATTGGATGGTTTCTTTGTAGATTCCAGTACGAAGGTTTTGTAGACGTGTTTCCGGGTATTCCTTTAGCATTTCATCTAAGAAGAACAGCTCCTTAAATTCTATGAATTTTTTTAAAATACTCTTTTCTTGAATATCAGTCAAGAAAATTTCAGATTGCCTAGTATTCCACCAATTAGTAAACCAAGATTCCAGACTTTTCTTAAATGTGAAAGAGATGCACCAGGGTAAAAAAACTATAGATATAAGATATAGAAGGGGAATGAATGTTTTCTTTTTTGCCATTTTTCGTCTTTAATAAACTCAGCTTCACCTCATTCGTCAACTCTATATAATAATAATCTTTCTATCAAGTATAAGTTTTATTACAAGTCATAGAGTCGACATATATAGAATCTATTCACGCGTTTTTTACTTGCAATTCGGGCGTTATTATTGTTGAATTTAGTCAAAAAGAATAAAAAATCGAATAAGAAATCGAAAGAATCCATTGTTAATTCGAATGAAAAAAAAAAGATATTGTTTTATTTAAAAGATATCAATTGCTAAGATTCGAAGCAATTATTCCTTTTGATGAATACAGGAAATAGTACTTCTGATGAATACAGGAAATAGTACTTCAGATAATGAATATTATAATCGGGTTTGGAAACCAAAGAACGTCCCATCTATTAAAATTGTTGAAATATTTCGAAAAAAAAAATGAACTGAAAAATAAATGGTTTTTTAGGGAAAATAAATTTTTTTTTTTCGAAATATTTCAATTGGTACACCCAAGAATATGGCTAATTCTCCAGCTTTTTGTACAATTTCTGGTGAAGTCAAATTATCTTCAATACGAGGCAAGGGAATGAACCCCTGTTCTATGGTTTCCAGATAAACGATACTATGATAAGTAAGGGTACGAGTAAAAATACCCCTCCTCTTATTATTCTGATGGACTGAATCTCTTTCATAGGTACTCGGAGAATAATACGACGATTTTTTCGAGCAACTCCCCAACGAAAAAAACATACTATTTTTTCTTTTTTATCGAAGAAATCATAACCACTACCCCCATCCCAAAAAATTGTGCACTACAAATAAAAACTAATAAAGAGACCCTCGATTCCATAGAAAGCCCCTTGTGGAATAAATGGAAAATAAATATAGTCCCGAATAAATGGAAAGTCACTAATTTCTTCAGACAAAAATAGAAAATCCATACCAAGATAACTGGAAATTGCAACCAATAACAAACCTAATGAGTCTAAAAAAACGATAAAAGCCCAGAAGAAATTGCTTATTTTTCGAGACTCTGTTATAAGGTCTACACGTATATGTTCTAATCGCAAATATTCATACTATATTAAATCTAAAATTTCGATTTTATTCCAAGAAGAAAATAAAAACCCCAGCATATAATTTGTACTTTATTTTTCTTTGTTTATGAAGTAACTTTCATCAACTAGCACTATTTTATTTTAATGTAAACCTTTAGGAGTAAGTCATCGAATTGCTTCCAGATTAAAAAAAAAATTAGATTTGTTACTACTGCCCGTATCTAAAAAATCTTGTTTTTTTGAACATGAAGAAATAAAGAAGCCATTGCAATTGCCGGAAATACTAGGCCCACTAAAGGCACAAAAATGGAAGGAAAGTTTATCATAAAATGGGTACCCCTATTTACTATTTGTACCTGTTATATATATATTATTGTTATATTAATATTTGAATTATTCGTATTTATTTATATTGTTAAAACAAAGTCTATAATTACTAGAATTCATATAGACTTATATTAAGTCTATATGAATTCTAGTAATTATAGCTAAGTGAACATAAACATATATAGAATATATTTTATATAATGAATAATAGAATAAATATAATGATGAATAATATAATAAATAGAATGAATAATAGAATAAATCAATAATTTTTAAATAAACAAGAATTAAAATAAATAATAGAATCAAAATTACAAATGAAATCTAATAATAAATAGAAAGTAGAACTAAAAAAATGGATTGATTTCGCTTTCTATTTCTAGAAGAAACAAACATATGTATGATAATACACCCTTTTTTTATTCTTAGTATTATTTTATTATTTTTTTATTAGTTTGCTCTTGTACTTGTATGTTTTAGTTTTTTATTTTTGTCTCAAAATATCTTTTTTTATTTGAATATTTGAAGTTCAAAAATGAAAAAAAAAATCGGCTCTGATTTTTTTTTATTTTTCATTTTGAGTCAAAGAAAAAAAAGCATGGAGCTGAAGTAACTCATTCAAAACCTCCTTTAAAGGATTACGAGGTACGATTGAATCAAATAAGCCCTTATGGAATAAATATTCAGCCGCTTGTGAACCTTCGGGTACTGGCTTATTCAATGTTTGTTCAATTACTCTTTTACCTGCAAAAGCAATGTAAGCATTTGGTTCGGCAATAATGATATCTCCCAACATGCCAAAACTAGCTGTCACCCCACCAGTAGTAGGAGATGTAAGGATCGATACATAAAATAATTTTTTATTTGTTTGATAATCATATAAAGCAGAAGAGATTTTAGCCATTTGCATCAAACTCAAACTTCCTTCTTGCATACGTGCTCCTCCGGAGGCACATACTAGAATAAGAGGTAAAAGTTGATTGGTAGCATATTCGACCAAACGGGTTATTTTCTCACCTACTACGGATCCCATACTACCTCCCATAAACTGAAAATCCATAATCCCAATTGCTACAGGAATACCATTTAGTTGACCTGTTCCTGTTTGAACAGCCTCAGTTAATCCTGTCTTTCTTTGATAAGAATCAATACGATTTTTATAAGGTTCCTCTTCTGAATGAAATTCAATGGGATCCAGAGAGACCATATCTTCATCCATAGGATTCCAAGTACCAGGATCAATCGAAAGTTCGATTCTATCTGAACTACTCATTTTCAAATGATATCCACAGTGTTCACAAATATTCTTTTTTGATTTCATTTTTTTTTTATAATTTAATCCATAACAATTTTCGCATTCAATCCACAACTGCTTGTATTTTTGAGTTTCATCGAGATTATTATAACTTTCTCTTCGAGTGAAATCACGATCATTTGGATCATTCGTGTTAGTTATTATACTAGAACTCGAACTCTCGTTCTCAGTACTATTTCTGCCTTTACCACAAATGTAACTATAAAAATAACTGTCATTGTATTTGTCACTATCATCTAAAATGTAACTATCAATACAAATTTGAGAACGAAGATAACTCTCAATCCAACTATTAATGTTATTATTCCAACTAAATTGAATATCGTACATGTAATGATGATCATTACTCTTAGAAACATTATTCAGATATATCGAATTGTTATAACTAGAAAAAAAACTTTCTGGTTCACTTAGAAAAGAATGATCGTTGTCAATCTCCAATTTTTTTTTTTCAATATTCAAATATATCGAATAACTTTTACTCTTCCTATCCCTAACTAAAAAAATTTTATCAGATAGGAAATTCCATATGTTCCTAACATCTACTAAATAATCAAAATAACTGTAACTAGAATTGTCATTATCATTCCAACTATGAATTTTTTTATCTATATCAGTCAAAATTTGGAGGTCTTCATTTCTATTAGTATTTTCAATAGAACCAAAACTATCTTTTGATTTACTTAATCCACACCTGTATTCTAACTTCCTATTAAACAACATAGAATTGAACAACCATTTTTCCATAAAGTTTTTTCCTTTATTTACATGAAAATATAATAAATGAATAGTCATTGATTTAATCGATACATAAAAATGTATCTTTTTTACTACTAGGTTTTTCTGCTATATAACTGAACAATTTATAAAGTTTTATAAAGTAAAAAGAAGTCTAAAAAAAAAATAATAAAATTAACTCGATATTGTATAAACAATTTTTTCTACTTTATTTTGATAATTTATAAAATAGAAAAAAAAAATGAGAATTTCTTAATATAAAAATGAGAATTTCTTAATATATATATATATATAATTTCTTAATATATATATATATATATATATTTTTCTATTTTATTAATTATCCACAATGATTTAAAAGGATTAAAAAAATAATTCAAAAAAAGTAATCTTTATTCTGATATAGAATTTGTATTTAAATATGATATTTAAATATGATATTTAAATATGATATATATATATATTGGATATTCGTTGGGACGGAAGGATTCGAACCTCCGAATAACGGGACCAAAACCCGTTGCCTTACCGCTTGGCCACGCCCCATTTTCGATTTGATACTAATAAACACTATTATTGGTATTGGTTGTTCGTCAATTCCAGTTCAAAAATTTCTAAAACAAAAAAATAGTTGCTAGGATTTTGATATGCGTAGATATACAATAAAACTAAATTTATTGATCATTGCATAGAATTAAATTAAGATATTGTATGAAAATAGAATTTATTTTTTATTTCAGAACAATAAAAATACAAAAAAAATGGAACTGGATAAGTTCAAATCAAAGAAGGTTTTTTTTTTTGGGGGGGGGTAATCTTCTTATTTGATTGATTTTTTGAGTTTTACTCTCATTAATTAATATTAATTATAAATATTAATTAATATTTATAATTAATATTTAAGTTAAGTTATTTTTTTTTATACATATTATTATATATATTTATACATATTATTATATATATAATAAATAATATATATATATAATAAATAATAAAATATATAATAAATAATAAAATAGAAAAAATACAATAAAAATGAAAATTTATTTTCTTAAAGAACAAAATATTTGTTATGCTTAATATCTTTAGTTTGGTCTGTATTTGTAGTCACTCTGTCCTTTATTCAAGTAGTTTTTTTTCGGCGAAATTACCTGAAGCCTATGCTTTTTTGAATCCAATTGTGGATATTATGCCAGTAATACCCGTACTCTTTTTTCTCTTAGCTTTTGTTTGGCAAGCTGCTGTAAGTTTTCGATGAGATCTTTAATTTTAATAATGTGCTAAAAAGATTCAGAATTTATTCGATTTATTCGAAAACGAAAATTCGAAAATTTTAACAATTTATAAGATCAGATAAGTCTTTTACAGTGTGAATTCTCAATTCCAATATTGAAATTTTTTAATATATACGAAAAATCCGGACCGTCTCATCATTTACGTTTTTTTTTTTTTCCATTGAGAAATCCTATAATCCTATTATTCGATTTGAGCCCACCATCAATATAATACCTAGATTACGGATATGAAAGAAAATTATTGGTAATTTTGGATAATGGTAATAAAAGGCTCGACTCTTACTACAAATTTGATTTATTTCCAATTTTTTTTTATATTTCCTCGAAATTACTTCATTTCTTCTTAAAAACTGAATATCTAAAGAAACAAAATGTGTCTAATATACGAGAATCTATTCTCTTTTTTGTCATTTTTTAAAATTATCTTGGAGATTTTATAATGCTTACTCTAAAACTATTTGTTTACACGGTAGTGATATTCTTTGTTTCCCTTTTCATCTTCGGATTCCTATCTAACGATCCAGGACGTAATCCAGGACGTGAAGAATAAAAAATGTAGTTTATGTTTTCCTTGCTTGTGCCGAATTTTGAAATATTTTAGTATTTTATCTATTTTACATCTTTAACTAGTAAGTTAAAAAATCAAACAAATAAGGAAAACAAGCAAAAGCAGCTTTATAAGATAAGTTCAAAAGTAAAAAAAAAAACCAAATCATCAATGGAAACGGAAAGAGAGGGATTCGAACCCTCGGTACAATAATTCGTACAACGGATTAGCAATCCGACGCTTTAGTCCACTCAGCCATCTCTCCCAAATAAAAAAAATGACTATGTTTATCTTATATCGTATAAAGAAAAAAAAAAAACAAAAAGTGTGACTTGAAAAAAAAAAAAGAACCTTCTTTATATCTTATTTTATATTTTATCTCTCTCTTTTTTTTTTTTCTATTTGATTTCTATTCATTATTATATATATATTCATTATTATATATAATATAATTATATATAATATAATTTATTATATATAATATAATTATATATAATATAATCAAAATAATATATATATAAATTATTCTATATATAATAATCCAAAATTAGAATATTTTTGGAATTGAATATTTCTTTTATCCATTTTTTAGTTTCTTTTTTTTTATACAGCCAGAGAGCCCGGCCAGGACCTAGTCGGGCTCCTTTTTATTCCTGTGAATATTTGATAACAATGATTTTTTTGAATATATTGAATATATTGGATTTGAAAAAAAAAACTTGTAATTAAATCAAACAAAAATCCAAAAATATTTTTTATTTCTATGATATATAACCAAAATAATATAAGATCAAAATACAATTTTTTTTTATTCTTCCTTTCTTTTTTCTGGTAACATATATATATATATAATGTAATGTAATTATGAATTCTTGCACAATGCAAATGCATTTTTATGTTATCAATTTCTAAATTAAGTAGTTTTGTCGAGATGTATTTGTCAAAAAAATACCTTCAGCAAAAAAAAAATCCAAAAATGAAATTCACGTCCTTTTCTTATTTTCATTTCATTAGGGGACTCCCTTAGAAAAGATGTTAACACTCTAATTATAATATTATTCTAATTCTCATAATATCATACTCCTAATTCGTAATTATGCACGATTACTTTGTTCGACAGAAGATCCGTTTCTATACAATAATTATATTGAACAATAATTATATTGAAGCGGGTATAGTTTAGTGGTAAAAGTGTGATTCGTTCTATGGACCCCTTAATAGTTAAGGGATCCCCCGTTTGATTAATATCTCGATCAAAAACTGTATTTCTTACTTAAAGGGATTTAATCCTTTATACCTCTCAATGAACGATTTGCGGTATAATACATATATTATCGTAATTAGTATACAAGAAGAATCAATTCTAAATTGCCAATTTGAGTTCTAAAATTATGAAACATAAGTTTTTTGAATTGGATCAATAATCCCAATTTTTTGAGTATGAGTAAAGGATCCATGGAGAAAGATATAGAAAGTTTATTTCTAATCGTAACTAAATCTTCCATTTTTTTTTGTATAGAAGAGATTGAAGCAAAATAGCTATTAAACGATTCTTTTAGTTTACTAGAGACATCGACATATTTTTTTTAGCTCGACGGAAATTTTATTCTTTTCCTAAAGATTCTCTTAAAAAGAAATAGAGAACGAAATAACTAGAAAAAAAAAACACAGATTGTTATAATACTCCTCTCCTATAGGGATCATCTAAAAAGAGCAAGGTGTTTTTAATGTATTCATACAAAACAAAAAAGGCTGACATAGATGTTATGGGTCAATTTTTTATGTTCATGTCTTCTATCTCTTAATCATAAAGGAGCCGAATGAAACAAAAGTTTCATGTTCGGTTTTGAATTAGAGACGTTAAATCGAAATGATGAATCAACGTCGACTATAACCCTTAGCCTTCCAAGCTAACGATGCGGGTTCGATTCCCGCTACCCGCTTATATCCTATCTCTCTATCTCTCTATTTATTCTATTCAAATCTATCTTTTTCTACTTTCTATTATAGAGTGAATCGAAATTTATTAGTTAATTTTTTTGATTATAATTATTCATTTTAATTTATTAATTTAGTTTTTTAGTTATTTATATTCAATTGAATTTGATTTTTTATTCTATATCTATATATATATATGATTTATTCTATATCTATTTTATTCTATATCTATATAGAATAATAAATGATTTTTTGTTTAACTTATTAACTAAACTTTAGTTAATAAGTTAAACAAAAAAGAGAAGCGTCCATTGTCTAATGGATAGGACAGAGGTCTTCTAAACCTTAGGTATAGGTTCAAATCCTATTGGACGCAAATAATTTGCGTGTAATTATTTGCATATACATATTCCCATTTTATTTCTCTATTTTGAAAAATATCTTGAATGATTTGAAATTGAGCAAGAATCATTAAAACAAAACTTTTTTTAGAATTCTAATTTACTTATATATAATTCTAATTTACTTATATATATATATATATCTTATATATATATATCTTATATACTTATATACAAAATTTATATACAAAATTTATGCCCTGTCCTTCTATTTTTTAATTTTTTTTTAGAATCTTAAATAATCATGAATTTCTTATTATTATTTATTCTATTTATATTCAAATTAAAATTATATTCAAATTAAAAGAAAAAAATATTTAAGAATTCTAAAATTCTAAAGATTTTAAAGATAAATTATAAAGTTATTAAATTATTAATCAATTTTTTTCTACTTGTTCCTGGACTAAAAAGAGTTCCATTTGTTCCTGAATAGCTTCCTTCAAAAGGATTTCTGCTTCCCCAGTGAATGTCTTGGTAGAAGATATGATTTCTTTGAATTGAGGTTTATTCGTTTTTAAGTAAGCACGTAACTCAACAAGAAATTTCCTTACCTGTCCAATTTCTAATGAATCAAGATAACCATTCGTTCCAGTATAAATGGTTATTATCTGTTCTTCCACAGTGAGAGGAGCTGATTGAGATTGTTTAAGCAACTCACGCAATCGTTGACCTCTTGCCAATTGGTTTTGAGTAGCTTTATCGAGATCAGAAGCAAATTGTGCAAAAGCTTCTAATTCTGCGAATTGTGCCAATTCCAATTTTAATTTACCAGC